TGCTTGAAAGATAACCCAAAAAATCAAGGGAATGCTTGGATAATTGATTTATATGGATTCTTCCTGGTTGAGACCATACATAAAAATGACATTGCCAAAAATTGACAAGATAATATTTCCACTTATTCATCAGAAGAGGAGTCTCTTTTGATGCCAGAATAGATTTTCCTCTATATCTAACATACTGCATAAAAGGATCCTTGAAGAACCATAAGGTGGCCGGAAAATCGTTAGCAAAGACTTCTTCAACAGGATATTTTATTTTTTCATAAAAACATATTCGCTCAAAAAAGATACCAGAAGAGGTTAATCGTAAATGATTAGATTGGTTACGGAGAAAAAGTAAAATGGATTCATATTCACATACATAAGAATTATATAGGAGCAAGAATAATCTTGGATTACTTTTTGCAAAAATAGATTTTTTTGGAGTAATAAGACTATTCCAATTATAATACTCGTGAAGAAAGAGCCGTAATAAATGCAAAGAAGAGGGATCTTTCACGCAGTAGCGAAGGTTTTGAACCAAGATTTCCAGATGAATGGGGTAGGGTATTAGTACATCTGATGCATAATTTAAATGTGGGAATTTGTCCTCGAAAAAAGGAAATATTGAATGAATTGATCGTAAATTATAAGATTTTATGATTTCCGTCTCCTCTAAGGAAGATACTAATCTTAGGGAAAACGGAATTTCCACAATGACTGCAAATCCCTCCGATATCATTTGAGAATACAAATTTTTGTTGTACCCCAAAAATCTATTTTGATTAGAATCATTAACGGAAATAAGAAAATGATTCTGTTGATACATTCGAGTAATTAAACGTTTTATAATTAGTAAACTAGATTTCTTGTCATAACCTACATTATCCAACAAAACGGATCTATTTAAACCACGATCATTAGCAAGTGCATAAATATACTCCCGAAAGATAAGTGGGTATAGGAAGTCATGTTGCTGAGATATATCTAATTCTAAATATCCTTGAAATTCTTCCATTTAAAATTCTATTTGGACCAGAAAAGAAATAGGTAATTTATTGGGTTATCAAATGATACATAGTACGATACAGTCAAAACAAGGTATTTATAGTAAGAAAAAACTAGATACCTCGGAAACAAGTCAAACTCATTGACGGACTCTCTAGCCCCTTATGTTCATTTATAGGATAACAAGATAGTTAGAAGTCCTTTATTTTTTCAATCCAATCGCTCTTTTGATTTTGAAAAAAAAATATCTTTATCAATATACTGCCTTCTTCTACACATTTATCTCTACCCCATAAAGGGTAATAGCTAATAGTTAGGACTCATAAGAAATTTATAATCCACTCATCAGAAAAGCCTTTCCCGCATTAAGCACTAATATATTTTTAACGTCTAATTAGATGGGGTAATCATTCAAAAATGAAGAACAGAAGCTCGTTACTTTTTATTTCCCTATAATTGTAACCTTATAGTAAGGTTCTACCCATTTATTCACTCGACCCCCCAAAGATTCTTTTTAAAAAATTGTTAGACACCACGAATTTAAACAATTGAAATAAGATTTGGAACCTATTCAGTAAGAATGAAATATTCTCAGAATTATCCATTGCTACGACATGCTGCTTTTTCCATTCATTCCTTTCAGGATCAGTCGTGGTCTTACAAACTATACCGATGGTATGGACGAATCTGTTGCTTCATACAAATGTGTAAAAGATGCTAGCCGCACTTAAAAGCCGAGTACTCTACCGTTGAGTTAGCAACCCCCAAAAACTAATTAGAATGTGTAGATACAATCAGAATCCCAATAAATAACGAAATTGAATGGCACAACGCAATCAAACCATAAAAAAAAAAAATGAAAAAAAATTCTCAGATAAAAGATAAAATAGGGATTAAAGTCAAAGATTTTCAAATATTTATAGACCGACTATTGTCTCTTATATTATCCATTAATTAGTATATATCGAGTTTTATTTATTTAAATCTTAATCAAAAAATACTTCTTGTAGGACAGAAAATCCAAGAACCCATTATTTGAATGCAATAAAATCTATGGAACAGGGATAAATGGATCCATTTATCCACGATCGGATTATATTTATTTGATACACTGTTGTCAATATGAATATTGAGAAAAACATACAAAAGATAAAACAAATTCTAAATCGAACTAACAATTATGATTTCAATCAATTAAAATTAATCAAATTTAAATTATTTAAATTGAAATAGAAAAAAAAAAAAGGACTTGTGTTGGATTGGCACTATATATAATATAGGTGGAAGACTATATTAAGGAAGACGGGGGAGAAGTAGAAAAAAATGAGGTTTATTCAATAACTAAAATAAACGGGTTTGGTCCTTTTTTTTTTTTGTTCATAGAGTTCCAACGAAAATCACCCCATTGACGGTAATGCAAATTTTTATGTCTATAGACCCAATTACTTCTACGTCATTTCTTATTTATTCACTTGATCTTTTTCTATACTATTTTATTTCGATTTAATATTATTGGATCCATTATTATATCAACAAAATCGAAATCCATTTTTTGTCGTTATAAATAAACGACACCATTCTATAATAACAATACTAAACGGAAGTTTTATATGAATAGAACAAAAGAGGAACTAGCAAAGAAAAGATTATACAAAGCTATATACAAGTCACCCACACCTTCTTTAATTTCTATTTTATTTCATTAATTGAATTTTGTTTGTTGATTAAGGCGAAGTTCCGCAAAAACCCCCGCCTTTTTTGAAATATCATGAACAGTTCCTGTAGGTTGAGCGCCTTTTTCAAGGAAATCTAGAATAGCAGGAACATTTAAATAGATTTGATTCTTTATCGGATCATAAAAACCCACTTTCCGAAGATCTCTTCCCTCTCGTCGGGATCGAACATCAATTGCAACGATTCGATAAATGGCTCATTGGGATAGATGAATAATACCCCCCCCTAGAAACGTATAAGAAGTTTTCCCCTCGTACGGCTCGAGAAAATTAGAAATTATGTCTATGTATCGAATTACAATATCAAATATATCCATAAAATCATCAAATTAATTAGACTATTGATTTAAGTACTTTTTTTTGTTATTCTTACCCAATCAAAAATAAAATTAGTCGTATTTGCACCCTCATAACTCAAGTTGGATAACTCTGAAATAACTCAAAAGAGAACCCTTTTAGATATTTCATTTATTGATATTGAGTGGTCTCTAACCCTTTTATTGTTTGTCTCCTTTAGAATCTATTTCGATTCTTCATTCTGATCTAGTTGTTAAGACAACTGAAAAAGGTATTTACTTGTTCCAGGATCTTTGCCTTAAATCATTGGGTTTAGACATTACTTCGGTGATCTTTAAATCCTTTCAAAACGGCAGCAACATATCATTTTTTGTGATTTCTTTCTGTCAAAGAATCATACGAATGGTTGATTCCTGCGTAATACACCTTACTTTTGAATTGGAAATTTTCTCGAATAGGACCTTTTAGGTTTATGTATCGAAAATATACTTACGAAGTTGTTCCAATTTATTGATTGATACTAACCCTAGATTCTTGCCCCTGAAAAAAAATCTTTCTACTCGAGCTCCATCCTGTACTATATTACATCACCCCCCCCAAAAAAGAGGGTTACAGCGGAACAGAACAAATGATGTCGAGCCAAGAGCACTTTCATTCCTATATAATATATATAAAAATGGTGGATGTAAGACTCCACAGCGGATCATGTCCTTCAAGTCGCACGTTGCTTTCTACCACATCGTTTTAAACGAAGTTTTACCATAACATTCCTTCGGTTTGGAACCCGTATGTAATTGATTCTATTATGGAATCATGAATAATCATTGGTTCAGTCGGTACATAGTAATCTATTTAACCCTATTTTTTTAGATTAATAGAATTAAATCTTGTTAATAGAATTAAATATTGGAAATTCTATAAAATAGAAATAATTTTTTTTTTCTAAATTTTAAAATTTAGAATATTTTTATTTTCAAAATAAAATTAGTTAACTAATTATAACTAATATAACACGAATAAACAAGTTATTTTGAATCTGTATCTTCAAGTAACGTAATAGTGATAGGATAAATTCAACAATTTCACACGTCTTCAAGTACCAAGAACTCATAAGAGTTCGTTACAAAGATTTAATTGATTGAAAAATTACCTATCCGATACAATTATTTGTATTTTGCATAACATAAAGTTTTCCAGCAAGGACCTTTCGTTTTTTATCATCAGTAAGAGAGAGAGAAATCCATATTGGATTAAACCATCTGTGAGTAAAAAAAGATAGATAAAAACACTGATGTAAGGGAAGATTGAAAATTTATGTTGTTATTTTTTCATATTTATACTGTAAAATCTGTCAAATAGGTACTATTTAACTTAACGAATCGCAAATTAATTAAATTTCCTATTTCATATGCGTGTTATTTGAACTCGATTAAATTTTTGAAAAAGATATGATTTCGAAGATTATTAAAAAAAGAAATAATAATCACATTCTATACCAATATTCTATTCTTAATACAGAAGGCTGTTCGAAAAGGCAATTTTTATTTATATATATTATTTTTATATATTTTATATATATTAATATTTTATATATATTAATATAATAAATATATTAATATAAATAATTAAATAATAAATATATTAATATAATGTGATCATTATATTAATAATAATCATAGACGGGGTATGATCTGGGACGGAAGGATTCGAACCTCCGAATAGCGGGACCAAAACCCGTTGCCTTACCACTTGGCCACGCCCCATTTTTTTCTATTAGACACTAATAAACACTAATATTGGTACGGGTTATTCGTCAACTCCAGTCTAAATATCTATTATTTAGAAAATGGATTACTAGAATTTTTATACATGTAGACATAGAATTAAACTGAATTTATTGATCATTACATATAATTCAATTAAGATATTGTACGAAAGTATGATTTATTCTATTCTCTTTTGATTTGAGATTATAGAAGTATTTTTGATTGGGTGAGTTCAAATCAAAGAAAGTTTTTTGGTCTATCTTATTTTCTTTTTATTCATTTTTTTTCTTCTATCAATAATAACATATTTATAATAATAAAAAACTCAATTTATTAATAACTCAATCAAAATAAATACAATTATCCCCAAAATAAAATGTTTGTTATGCTTAATATATTTAGTTTAATCTGTATCTACCTTAATTCTGCTCTTTTTTCCAGTAATTTTTTCGTCGCCAAATTGCCTGAAGCCTACGCTTTTTTGAATCCAATTGTAGATATTATGCCAGTAATACCTCTGTTCTTTTTTCTCTTAGCCTTTGTTTGGCAAGCTGCTGTAAGTTTTCGATGATATTTTTAATAAAGTCCCAGATAAATTCATGATTTATTAAAAAAAAATTCATAGAATTGATAAGATCAGATAAGTCTTACACTCTCAATTCAAATATTGAAATTATTGTACAACCGCGACAAATCCGGATCACCCCACTGCATTTCTTGGTGTCAAAATAAAAAAGTAGGGTATGCGGTATAAAAGTGGAGAATCTATTCTCTTTTTTCCTAAAAAAAATCTTGGAGATTGTGTAATGCTTACTCTCAAACTATTTGTTTACACGGTAGTGATATTCTTTGTTTCTCTCTTTATCTTCGGATTCCTGTCTAATGATCCAGGACGTAATCCTGGACGTGAAGAATAAAAGATAAGGTTTTTGTTTTCTTTGCTTGATTTTAAACTGTTATTAGTAAGATTTTTTCTATTCCACATCCTTAAACTTCTTTAAGTATTCATTTTTAACTATTAATTAAATAAAAAAAGAGCTCGCGATAAATTCGAAATAAAATACCAAGTCATCAACAAAAACGGAAAGAGAGGGATTCGAACCCTCGGTACGAAAAACTCGTACAACGGATTAGCAATCCGACGCTTTAGTCCACTCAGCCATCTCTCCTCCCAATTGAAAAAGGATAATACTATGTTACATTATAAAAAATAAGGCTTGAAAACGCCCGTCATAGTATAGACTCTTTTTTTTTTTATTTCGTGATTTCGTCCGAAGGGGCTTTTTAGTTTCACGGCCCGGCCTGGTCAGTACTTAGCCGGGCCCGCCCTTTTTTTTGTTCCAACGAATCATAAATAAAAAGATTTTTGAATTTTGAAAAAAAAAATAAAAAACTTTTTCAATTTCTATGATATAGAATCAAATGATATCGAATCAAAGTGCCGTTTCTTTCTTAGTTAGTCCTTTTATTACAGTTTAAATAAGAAATAAGGGAACTGTCGTTTCTTGACACAATCCATTTTTGTGTTATGACTTAAGTTCGAGACGTATAGGTCAAAAACCTCGGGCAAAAAAACACTTGGTATTTAGTTATTTAAATTAAATGAATCCTCTTTCCCTAATCTCATTAGGTCCTCTGATACAACACGTAAACGCTCTAGTTTTCATGATTTTTTTCTGATCTTTTGTTTTACTTTTGATTAGGGTCGACAAAAGGTCCATTTATATACAATAATAGGATTGTAGCGGGTATAGTTTAGTGGTAAAAGTGTGATTCGTTCTATAACCCCCTATATAGTTAAAGGGTCTTTCGGTTTGATTAATATTCATATATTCATTCCGAACAAAAACTTTAGTTCTTAAAAGGATTGAATCCTTTACCTCTCAATGAAAAATTCGAGGAAGAATATACATTCTCGTGATTTGTATCCAAGAATCAATTTTAAATTGAAAATTTGGATTATGAGATTACGAAACATAATTTTTTTTTATTGGATCAATACTTCCAATTGAATGAGTATTAGTAAAGGACCCATGGATAAAGATAAAAAGTGTATTTCTAATCGTAACTAAATCTTCAATTTTCAATTTATATAATTGAAAATTTATATAGGGGAAATTGAAGCAAAACAGCTATTAAACAATGTCTTTGGTTTACTAAAGACATCGAGAAATTGTTTTAGCTCGGTGGAAACAAAATGCTTTTCCTAAGGATTCTTTCAAATAGAAGTAGAGAACGAAGTAACTAGAAAGATTGTTAGAATATAACCCTCTTCTTTTCTATAGGGATCGTCTAGAAAGCGGGTTGTTCTGAATAGATTCAGACAGCAAAGCTGACATAGACGTTATGGGTCGGATTCTTTTATTTCGTTCATGTCTGAATCTGGGAATTTATCCATCTTCCATAAAGGAGCCGAATGAAACCAAAGTTTCACGTTCAGTTTTGAATTAGAGACGTTAAAAATGATGAATCAACGTCGACTATAACCCCTAGCCTTCCAAGCTAACGATGCGGGTTCGATTCCCGCTACCCGCTTTTACTTTAATCGTTATAATCTTTAATATTCTAAAATTCGATTCATTCAATTTTTATTATATTTAATAATAAAATTGAATGAATCGAATTAATGTAATGCATAATTGACTTGAATACTAAATTCTTGAAATTCTTTCAACTATTTTTCCGAACAAGAAATATGAAAATTGGAGTGA